GAAACAGAATTCTTTTTTTCTCTTCTTTGTTCCTTGTCTATAGGTAAGCTATATGTTATTCAAGGCATCAATAGAAAACCCCCAATTTTTTGGGGTCCTGCTTATTTTCATTGGCTTCGGATTAGTAGAATAATTCGGAATAGCGGCCAAGATCTTGGGAAAATCCAAGTTAATGATCAATAGGTTTGGATAAATAATTTAGGAAAGATATTCTCATACTGACACAATATAAGGACAAGTATATGCGAAATCTATCCCTTTTTAGTTAAAAGTTTTCTTCGAATCCAACCTTTCCCTTTAAGGAATTTAATTGGTTAGCATAATATAATATCTAATAAATAGAAAATCGAATAGTGGATAATCTGTTATGAGAGAAAGAAAACATTCTTTGAAGAATCAAGATTCGTAATCAATCCTTGCCTTGTTTGTTGGATTAGGTCTAACTTTCTTGACTAAACTGCAAGCGTGGAACTTTACGAGATGAAATAGGGAAAGACAGAAGATAGAACTTAAAAGGATAATTGAAGTGACTCGTCTTCGAATCAACTTTGGTTGGGGTTCGAAAAAGGAATAAAAATAAAGTAAATTCAAGGAAGAGCTTTCCTTTTTTTAAGGGGCCCCTTGCTCGGGGGGTCGTGGAATGCTTTTCTTCTCCTCTTATTCCATATGGAATAGAATCAGTTAAAATAAGAAGGAATAGGGGAATATTCGACTGTTTCAATTCTTTATTTATCTTATATTCAAAAATTCTCCCAAAATCCAATTAAATTTTTCAATGGGGTTAGATGATCTAGTTCTTAATATTATTACTTTAAAGAACTGACAGATTCCACAACAAATCTCTTGATTCGGAATTAGAGACTCATGTCCCATCTGATGAATCGATTTTCTTTTACACTTCTGTATCTCACTCTATCTTGTTTTTTAGTATTATCTAAAATAACCGATGAATTCTGAATTTTCCATAACTTAGGTAAGTGCTTTACCAACATATGTAGTGTAGTAAAAAAATAAATGGAATTTAACCCTTTCATGCTTACTATAACTAGTTATTTCGGTTTTCTACTGGCTGCTTTAACTATAACCCCAGCTCTATTTATTGGCTTGAACAAGATACGTCTTATTTGAAATGAATTGAATGAATAAGTCAGAAAATCAAAATCTTTCTTTTGGATTCCTGGTATTCTACGACTCTTTTCCACACTAATTATCAATTCTTTTCTTGGTCATTGAGATTCGTGGATAATTTAGACTACTATTTAGGGATAGATCGTACCTCTTTTTTTTTATCCCCTCGAACAAATCGAAATGATTGAAGTTTTTCTATTTGGAATCGTCTTAGGCCTAATTCCTATTACTTTAGCGGGATTATTCGTGACTGCGTATTTGCAATACAGACGTGGGGATCAGTTGGATCTTTGATTGAGTAATATTTCTTTTTTGATTGACCTCCTCCAGACCAGAGAGGAGGTCAAATTGGAGTTGCAATTCAACTTTGTTTTGTTAAGTTATTTTACTCTGCTTCGACATAAGATAGATGGAATCACGCTCTGTAGGATTTGAACCTACGACATCGGGTTTTGGAGACCCGCGTTCTACCGAACTGAACTAAGAGCGCTTTCATTCAAAAAGAAAACCCTTTTCTACTCCTAACGTGTCTCACGTACGTATAGTATCCACAAATTCAAGTTATACCCACTTTAATCGATCTCCTCGCTACTGCCCATAAAGAAGAAAGAAGTAATAGGTAGGGATGACAGGATTTGAACCTGTGACATTTTGTACCCAAAACAAACGCGCTACCAAGCTGCGCTACATCCCTTTTCCAAATTGTTGTATAATGGCATTGTACACAATTCCTGTCTTGTTTTCCACATCGTAATTTTCTTCTCTTTCTCTATCTATATAGAACCTTCTTGTCATTTCTTCTTTTTGGTCTCATATAATCAAGGAATGGTATACATCTAAAATCCTATCTAATTTCACCTATAAAAGAAAGATTACTATTCCTTGGTAATGTATAGGAAGAAGGGGTCATCTTTTTCTTTTTTAGGGGTAGGAAAATCTCGTCTATACCGTTCATTCGTTCATTCTATATATAGAATATTGATTTTGTTTTTTTAGTTAGGAATTTCGCCTAAACAAAAGAAATACAAATGATCTTGGGCAAGAGTATCTGATCATATATGTATTCCAATAAGGAAGGAGGATTTTCAATGCGGGATATAAAAACATATCTCTCTGTAGCGCCCGTGCTAAGTACTCTATGGTTTGGGGCTTTAGCAGGTTTATTGATAGAAATTAATCGTTTATTCCCAGATGCTTTGTCATTCCCTTTTTTTTAATTCTAGTTATTGCTATGCGAGGAATTCTTCGTGACATGACGCAAATTTTCCCTTTTTCAATCCTTTTTTTTTTTTAGTATAGGAAGGAAAAAGAAAGAAAAGATGGATTGGGTTGAACCTCAGAGTCATGAAAAATTCGGCAAATCCCATTTTGGAAAACAGAAATTCAATCAAAAGCGGTATCCAAGCTAAGTCAGGCCTCAGAAATCAGAGCATAGAAAGAGGCTGGGCTGGCTACTTAAATGAAAGGATTTCGAAGCAAAATCCTTGCTAATTCGACAAGGATTGTATTCCTTAATTATTTCTCTATTTTTTATTACTTAATTTAAGAATTTTAAAAATTTTTTATTCGAATGGATTTTATTCTTCTTCTTGGGATTCAAAATAGAAGAATAACAGAATAAGTAGAAGAATTAAGTTAAGTCAATCCAAAAAAGAAAGGAGGTTCATGGCCAAGGGGAAAGGTGTTAGAATCAGAGTTATTTTGGAATGTATCAGTTGTGTTCGAAAAGGTGCCAATGAGGAATCGACGGGGATTTCTAGATATAGTACTCAAAAGAATCGCCACAATACACCCGGACAATTAGAATTAAAAAAATTTTGTCGTTATTGTCGCAAGCATACGACTCATGACGAAATAAAAAAATAGGAGCATCGTGTGTTCGATCTTTCCAAAGAACAGATTTAATATATAGAACATAGATAGAATACAAAATAAAAATCAATTCATTTGATTTCAGGTAGATATTATTTCATATGTATAGAGGGTATTCATATACTATATATGAATCAAATAATAATATGAATCAAATAATATATGGACCAAAGAAAGACTACTTCTTCTGGATCCAAAATTAATAAAATAAAGAAATCCATTTTTTTTTTTCCAATTTTAAAATAAAGAATAAATAATAAATCATGTATACATCTAAACAACCTTTTCATAAATCTAAGCAAACTTTTCATAAATCCAAGCAAACTTTTCATAAATCCAAGCAAACTTTTCGTAAATCCAAGCAAACTTTTCGTAAATCCAAACAACCTTTTCGTAGGCGTCCTCGGATTGGCCCGGGGGATCGAATTGATTATAGAAACATGAGTTTAATTAATCGATTTATTAGTGAACAAGGAAAAATATTATCGAGACGAATAAATAGATTAACCTTGAAACAACAACGATTAATTACTCTTGCTATAAAACAGGCTCGTATTTTATCTTTCTTACCATTTCGTAACTATGAGAATGAGAAGCAATTTCAAGCCCAGTCAATTTCAATAATTACTGGTCCTAGACCCAGAAAGAATAGACATATTCCTCAATTAACGCAAAAGTTCAATTCCAATCGAAACTTAAGAAACTCCAACCAGAATTTAAGAAACAACAATCGGAACTTAAGTTCCGATTGTTGATGTTTTATTCGAAAGGGCCAGACCTATATAAAGAAAGTAATCCAGTTTTGATTCTTGTGTTTGTTATAAGAAAGAAAAATGGGGAAGAATAAATAGTTTTTTTATTTATTGCAACATGCTCGTTGATTCCTACCACTTAATCTTAATTTATTGTATCTTCCCGGAGTTCCCTCTCCGGGAATTCGGTTTTAATTATTCCTGTATATTACTTTTTTATCCATTTAATTGAGGATCTTTATTTTATTGGAAATCGTGTAAAGATTATTTGGATTTGATACAGCTACTTGTGCAAGCATTTTACGATTAAGAATCAATTCCTTCTTGTACAGATTGTGTATTAATTTACTATAACTATCGAATACTTTATATATCTGCGTTGCTGCGTTTATCCGAGTGATCCACAAACGACGAAAATCCCTCTTTTGCCTGCCTCTATCTCGATGAGAGGAAACAAAAGCTCTTCTTACTTGTTGAGTAATCATTCGATTAAGTCTTAAATGAGCCCCTCTAAAGTTTGAGGCAAATGAACGCATTTTTGTTCGTCGTCTCCGAGCTATATATCCTCGCGGAACTCTGGTCATTGAATCAAATTAACCTTAATGAATACCAAATGATTTCTCTTCTTTTAGCCATCCTTTTTCCCATTAATAACAAAACGAATTATTCCGATATATAAAATATGAATTCCAATGGCTTTTGCTACTGTAACCTTCCCAACCACGATTTTTTATTCTATTCTCTTCAGTTATTTCGCATAGAAATAACAAATTCTAACGATACTCAAAAAAATAGTGGGTTCCATCGTTTCTATGGTTCCCTTTTAAACGGTGAGGCCCTCTCTATACACCGGAGCCCTTTCTTTCATTTCATCAAAAGGTATTGTGAACTTGTATAGTTCACATTCTTTGGCTCTACCTATCCATTATAGAGTAAATAGCTCTTTTCACAATAAGAGTTATCCATACAGTGACGGCATTTAATTATGAAAGTTGGCTAAGTAGCTGACCCTGTTAGTCCGTTCTTTTAAGATAAAAGAGCATAAGCCTTTTTCTTTTTATTACTATTTCCTCCGCTTAATGGATAACCATTTTCTACCAATGGGGGAATTGCTTCTTAATTTCCAATTTAGATGATTGGATTTGCACCAAAGGAAACCAGAAATTCCATATACCATAGAAATCTAGGATAGAGAAGCTCTATCCTATTCATTGGTACCGATCATGGATACTTCAAAAATTGTCTTATTTGTTTGAACTCATGATCTGAACGAGTCGCACATACACCCTAGCACATGTTCCTCGACGCTGAGGACATCCCTTAAGCGCGGGTGATTTTCTAGCATTTCGTATTGGCTGTCTTGCATTTCTAATAAGTTGTTTAACCGTTGGCATGTCGTATGTATATAGAAAAAAAAGGATTGGTTTAGATCGATCTTAACCTGATGATTGATCATCATGAAGTATTTCTATTTTCTATTAAATCGCAGAAAACCTGAATTTAGGTTTGAAATAAATTTACAAGAAATCCGGCCACTACCAATCCTTAAACATTTCTGGAAACCACACTGGATCAGTATCGCAGTGCTCGTCAATCATTTCATCCCCTACAATATCGACAAGTCCATAAGCTTTGGCTTCGTCTGCTGACATAAAAACATCCCTTTCCATGTCTTCGGATACAACCCAAAAAGGCTTGCCTGTTCTTAGGGCATAAACCCTTGTGATCATTTCGCGAACTTTGTGTAACTCTTCCACTTCTAGTAAAAATTCTGGTGTCCTTGCCCGATAATAAGCACTAGCAGGTTGGTGAAGCATAATCCTCGCGTGAGGGAATGCTATACGCTTGGTGGGTTCGCCTCCAAGCAGAATGAAGGATGCCATGGACGCAGCCATTCCGAGGCATATTGTATATATATCTGGTGTCACCGTTTGCATCGTATCAAAAATCGCCATTCCTGAGATTAGCCACCCGCCGGGGGAGTTTATAAACAAAAAAATATCGCTAATTCCATCTTCTATACTGAGATATACCATGAGACCTGTAATATGATTCGTGACCTCGCAACGAATCTCTTGACCTAAAAAAAGTGTCCTTTCTCGATACATAACATTGTATAAGTCAACCCAAGTCGCTTCTTCATCTCCGGGAATCCGGTAAGGTACTTTTGGAACACCAATGGGCATATTAGATTAATATTATTAAATTTAAGTAAGAAAACTACACTTTAATATGGAAACGTAAGAATGGAAGAGAAAGAAAGAATCCGCAGTTTATTGTCTTCATTTTTTTTTTCTTATTCTATATGAATACTATAGATTCTATTAATACGTAGATTGAAATAATACATATAAGGAAGGTAAGACAGAAAGAAAAAGGAATCGGTGATTGGAATGATAAACAAAGAGGGATAGGGATCTATTCTTCGTTTTTTCCAAATAGGCCAAGCTACCCATTGCATATTGGCACTTATCGAGTATAGAATAGATCTGCTTCTCTTTCTTCTTACGAACAGAATTGGCTTCTTATTTTTAATGGAATAAAATAAATATTCACGCTTTCTGACACAGAATCTCCCTAGAGGGGTTAGGTACACAGGATATGGATAGTCTTTTCCAATGCGATAAAATAAAGCGACATCGTGTCTATTTTTCTTTGCTAAAGGGGTATTTCCATGGGTTTGCCTTGGTATCGTGTTCATACTGTTGTATTGAATGATCCGGGTCGATTGCTTTCGGTGCATATAATGCACACAGCTTTAGTTTCTGGTTGGGCCGGCTCGATGGCTTTATATGAATTAGCGGTTTTTGATCCCTCTGATCCTGTTCTGGATCCAATGTGGAGACAAGGTATGTTCGTCATTCCCTTCATGACTCGTTTAGGAATAACCAATTCGTGGGGTGGTTGGAGTATTTCAGGAGGAACTGTAACGAATCCGGGTATTTGGAGTTATGAAGGTGTGGCAGGTGCGCATATTGTGTTTTCTGGCTTGTGTTTCTTGGCAGCTATCTGGCATTGGGTATATTGGGACCTAGAAATATTCTGTGATGAGCGGACAGGAAAACCCTCTTTGGATTTGCCCAAGATCTTTGGAATTCATTTATTTCTTGCAGGGGTGGCTTGCTTTGGCTTTGGCGCATTTCATGTAACGGGTTTGTATGGTCCTGGGATATGGGTGTCCGATCCTTATGGACTAACTGGAAAAGTACAAGCTGTAAATCCAGCGTGGGGTGTAGAAGGTTTTGATCCTTTTGTTCCGGGGGGAATAGCTTCTCATCATATTGCTGCGGGTACATTGGGCATATTAGCGGGCCTATTCCATCTTAGTGTCCGTCCGCCTCAACGTCTATACAAAGGATTACGTATGGGCAATATTGAAACTGTACTTTCCAGTAGTATCGCTGCTGTTTTTTTTGCAGCTTTCGTAGTTGCCGGAACTATGTGGTATGGGTCAGCAACTACCCCAATCGAATTATTTGGGCCTACTCGTTATCAGTGGGATCAGGGATACTTTCAGCAAGAAATATATCGAAGAGTTAGCGATGGGTTAGCCGAAAATCTTAGTTTATCAGAAGCTTGGTCTAAAATTCCCGAAAAATTAGCCTTTTATGATTATATTGGTAATAATCCGGCAAAGGGGGGATTATTCAGAGCAGGCTCAATGGACAACGGGGATGGAATAGCTGTTGGATGGTTAGGACATCCCGTCTTTAGAGATAAAGAAGGACGCGAGCTTTTTGTACGCCGTATGCCTACTTTTTTTGAAACATTTCCAGTTGTTTTGGTAGATGAAGAGGGAATTGTGAGAGCGGACGTTCCTTTTAGAAGAGCAGAATCCAAATATAGTGTTGAACAAGTAGGTGTAACGGTGGAGTTCTATGGTGGCGAACTTAATGGAGTAAGTTATTCTGATCCTGCTACTGTAAAAAAATATGCGAGGCGTTCCCAATTAGGGGAAATTTTTGAATTAGATCGGGCTACTTTGAAATCGGATGGTGTTTTTCGCAGCAGTCCAAGGGGTTGGTTCACTTTTGGTCATGCTACCTTTGCTTTGCTCTTCTTTTTCGGACACATTTGGCATGGCGCTAGAACCTTGTTCCGAGATGTTTTTGCTGGTATTGATCCAGACTTGGATGCTCAAGTGGAATTTGGAACATTCCAAAAAGTTGGAGATCCAACTACAAGGAGACAAGCAGTCTGATACCACATTGCTATGGTATCTTTCATCTCTCTTTTTTGATTTGACATGGGAAACATCTCCCATCCTTTCTTTGACTCTTTTTCTTTCTTTATCTTTATATGGGAAAAGATCCCAAATGACAAATGAATAGGTGTGGAAGTTATAATTGTAAATAAACCACGATCGAATCTATGGAAGCATTGGTTTATACGTTCCTTTTAGTTTCGACTTTAGGGATAATTTTTTTCGCTATCTTCTTCCGAGAACCACCTAAGGTTCCGACTAAAAAAATGAAATAATTTCATTGAAGTAAGAAGTCTCCCAGATGGGGAGACTTCTTACTTCAATTAGTCCCCGTGTTCTTCGAATGGATCTCTTAATTGTTGAGAGGGTTGCCCAAACGCGGTATATAAGGCATACCCAGTAAAGCTTACAAGTAAACCAGATATGGAGATGGCGACTAAAGTTGCTGTTTCCATTTTTATAGAATTTCAAGATTACAATGGATCCACGAAAAGATCTTGTATTTACAACTACAACGGAATAGTATACAAAGTCAACACCAATGATTAAATAGAATTTATGGCTACACAAACCGTTGAAGATAGTTCTAGACCTGGGCCAAGACGAACTCGCGTAGGTAGTTTATTGAAACCCTTGAATTCGGAATATGGGAAAGTAGCTCCGGGTTGGGGGACTACTCCTTTTATGGGGGTCGCAATGGCTTTATTCGCGATATTCCTATCTATCATTTTAGAAATTTATAATTCTTCTGTTTTACTGGACGGAATTTTAATGAATTAGGTTTCTACTAACTAAAACTACGAAGTCATTGTTTTTCCATCCAAAAAAGCCTTTCTACTTTAAGCTATACATTTCTAGACATTCTGGTAGTTCGACCGTGGAATTTTTTTGTTTTGGTATCTCTGGAATATGAGTGTGTGACTTGTTAGAATGGATCCTATTGATAATACATAGAAAGGGCCTGTTATCTCTATCAAGATGATTCTAATTCGTCGGATATTTTTTATTCTAGTATCTGGAACACGAAATAGATAGAGTGGATCAAGAAAAAAAATGGAACTATGATTCATACTCACTATTCAGACCTCGCAACCAGACTGAAAAAAATTCAAGTAGTTTTTAATAAAAAAAAGAAATTTTCTTCCTTCCAATTTTGTTTGCCCAAAAGACAACTTTTTTTTCTCTCGATTTTGTCGAGTTATTACACGGATTCAATAAATGATCATCAAGCGGTTCTTATTCGAAGAACCCTTGCCTTTTGGTTAGCTTGAGACTCAATCATCGTGGCTCTAGTATGAATCTAAGGTTTTAATTGAACTGATTCATAGGATCGCAACAAGATAATTTCTATCAGAAAACTACTAGAATTTTTGCTTTATTTATTTACTAGTAAAACAAGAGTAAATCTGCATTACGCAAAAAAAAAAAAGAAATCCAAAATAGGGAAGAGAAAAGTCAAGAAGCCTCTAATGACCAACATAAGGGAAAGAAAGAAAGACAGATGAGCCAACTTGAGATTTTTTGGCATTATCATCACAAAGAATAAGTTCTGGATTTTTCTTATTTCATATCTTCAAGGCAAATCGACCCAATCCAGTGGCTGATGAAGTTTTGAACCTTTTTTTCTAATATCCGTTGAAAATTTGTGTGTTTCTGCTTGAGCCGTACGAGATGAAATTTTCATATACGGTTCTCGGAGGGGGACTCGGGTTAGTTACCTATCTCAATAAAGTATATGATTGGTTTGAGGAACGTCTTGAGATTCAGGCAATTGCGGATGATATAACTAGTAAATATGTTCCTCCTCATGTCAACATATTTTATTGTTTAGGGGGAATTACACTTACTTGTTTTCTAGTACAAGTCGCTACCGGTTTTGCTATGACTTTTTACTACCGCCCAACCGTTACAGAGGCTTTTTCCTCGGTTCAATACATAATGACCGAGGCCAACTTTGGTTGGTTAATCCGATCAGTTCATCGATGGTCAGCAAGTATGATGGTTCTAATGATGATCCTGCACGTATTTCGTGTGTATCTCACAGGTGGATTTAAAAAACCCCGCGAATTAACTTGGGTGACAGGTGTGGTTTTGGGTGTATTGACTGCATCGTTTGGTGTAACTGGTTATTCTTTGCCTTGGGATCAAATTGGTTATTGGGCAGTCAAAATTGTGACAGGTGTACCTGAAGCGATTCCGGTAATAGGATCGCCTTTAGTGGAGTTATTACGTGGAAGTGCTAGTGTGGGCCAATCCACTTTGACTCGTTTTTATAGTTTACATACCTTTGTACTGCCTCTGCTTACTGCCGTATTTATGTTAATGCACTTTCCAATGATACGTAAGCAAGGTATTTCGGGTCCTTTATAGGGAAGCCATATCATAGAGAAAGATAATTCGAATTTTCATATATCATATCGGGTAGGTTGTGGTATTTCATTGCTACAAACATGGGTTATTGTAAAATAAGACATGTCATTTGGATACTTTTCTTCAACTCCGAAGTATTTTGATACAAATAGTTGAAGTTCATTTTATGAAAGAAAATAAGGCGGATTATGGGAGTGTGTGACTTGAATTATTGATTTGGCCATGCAGATAAAGAATTGGATCTGCCACATTAGAATTCACAACCAAAGGTGTCTCCGCATCCAATCAACACGTAAGTCCCCTATCTAGGAAGGATAGGCTGGTTCACTTGAGGAGAATATTTTCTATGATCATACCCCAACCATGTCATCCATGAACAGGCTCCGTAAGATCCCATAGAGTGGAAATAGAATAAGTCATGTGACATGATCCAATTCTCTATTTATTACACTTACTTTTTTTATTATAGTATGGAAATGCATTCATTTTCTTTGCATCGATTGCGATCCGCAATACTATCGGAGTAAAAGAAGGTATCTAAAGAAGAACGTAGGCTAGACTTTTTGATTTTTTATTAGTAACAAGTAAATACTTTGTTTGGACGTAAGAAACTTGCGATATTGAGGGGATAAACATCAACTAATCAAGAGACATGAGACAATCCACAAAGCAATTGATCATGATCAAATTTGCAAGCCAACTTGGATATTGAGCATTTACCCATAAGAATAAGATTCTTTTCAATAAGTAGTTGTAGGTGCAACTTCGGAAAAGAGAATCTGATAAAGCTTTTCTTACCTAGAGTCATTGAGTCATTATATACCTTATTCTATTATGGATCTTCCACGGTCTTTTTTCTTTCATTCTTGCTCGAGCCGGATGATGAAAAATTCTCATGTCCGGTTCCTTTGGGGGATGGATCCTAAAGAATTCACCTATCCCAATAACAAAGAAACCTGACTTAAATGATCCTGTATTAAGAGCAAAATTAGCTAAAGGGATGGGACATAATTATTACGGGGAACCCGCGTGGCCCAACGATCTTTTATATATTTTTCCAGTAGTAATTCTAGGTACTATTGCATGTAATGTAGGTTTAGCGGTTCTCGAGCCGTCAATGATTGGTGAACCGGCGGATCCGTTTGCAACTCCTCTGGAAATATTACCCGAGTGGTACTTCTTTCCCGTCTTTCAAATACTCCGTACAGTACCCAATAAGTTATTGGGCGTTCTCTTAATGGTTTCTGTGCCAACGGGCTTATTGACAGTACCCTTTCTAGAGAATGTCAATAAATTCCAAAATCCATTTCGTCGCCCAGTAGCTACGACCGTTTTTTTAATCGGTACTGCAGTAGCTCTTTGGTTAGGTATTGGAGCAACATTACCCATTGAAAAATCCTTAACTTTAGGTCTTTTTTAGGGATTTTTCAGGTTGATTCATTCAACCGTGAAGTACCGTGCATAGGTATCTAGGAAATAGTTACTTCCAAGTGAATCTTCCCTAGATACCTAAAATCCATTTTATTATGATCCATTTCGCGAAAATATAGATTGTGCCAAAGATGCAAAATTGTTTTCTTTTTTCTTTTTATTCTAACTCGAAAAAGAAGAAGAGGAAAAAATTGCAATGGATTTAAAACGAGAACTTATTCTTAGGTAAATCGATTGGGAGATGCTTCTCTAGAGTGTCCCATATCTGTTTTCCATCTTCCATACGAAAACTGTCAATTCTCATAAGATCTTCTTCAGTCTTACTCAAAAGGTCCAATAGTGTATGTATATTGGCCCTTTTGAGACAATTATACGTTCTAGAAGGCAATTCTAATTGATCAATAAAAATGCAATTCAATGGAATTCCTTTTTTGTTTTTCTTTAGATTAGTTAATCTTTTTTGAAAGGTTAAAAGGGGTGGAGTAAACCTGTTTTTATTTTCTTCGAAACTAGTGCCCTCTTCCTCCGCGTGTAGAAAAGGAAGAAATAAATCAATCAAATTACGAGAAGCCTCATAAAGCGCTTCCTTAGGGGTTAAACTTCCATTCGTCCATATTTCTAGAAAAAGTATCTCGTGTTTTTCATTTCCATTCCCACAAGAAAAAATACTATAATTCACATTTCGAACAGGCATGGATACAGCATCTATGGGATAACTTCCATCTTGAGAGTTCTTTCTGAGTTCCGTGTGATATCCGCGATCTCTCTTGATCTGTAACTCAATACAGAAATCAATGGGCTCTGTCAAGTTAGCTATAGGTTGTGCCGTATCAACGATCTCTACGGAAGGTGGTAAGATGATATCTTGAGCAGTTATGTATCTAGGACCTTTGACGCAAATTGATGCGTCTCTAACTCCATAGAGATTACTTCTCAATACAATTTCTTTCAAATTTAGTAAAATTTCTTGTACGGATTCTTCAATACCAGCTATTGTAGAATATTCGTGTGGCACGCTCCCAAATTTTGCACGTGTGATACATGTTCCTTCTATTTCTCCAAGTAAAGCTCTTCGCAAGGCAATACCGACGGTATCCGCTTGACCTTTTCTAAGCGGGGACAAAATGAAACGACCATAATAAAGACGCTTACTATCTACTCTTGATTCAACACACTTCCACTGTAGTGTTTGAGTGGATCCTGCTACCTCCTCTCGAACCATAATAGACTAGTATTATTATTTGATCATTGAATCGTTTATTTCTCTTGAAAGCGTTTTAATTCTTTTACAGACGTCTTTTTTTAGGAGGTCGACATCCATTATGCGGCATAGGTGTTACATCGCGTATACAACTTAATCGTACACCACTTTTAGCAATGGCTCGTAATGCGGCATCTCTTCCACTACCAGCACCCTTTACCATAACTTCTGCTCGTTGCAAACCCACTGTACGAATAGCATCTACTGCTGTTCTTTGACCAGCATAGGGTGATGCTTTTCTTGAGCTTTTGAATCCACAAGTACCCGCGGAGGACCAGAAAACCACCCGACCTTGCGGGTCTGTAACAGTTATAATGGTATTGTTGAAACTAGCTTGAACATGAATAACTCCTTTTGTTATTCTACGTGCACTTTTCCGTAAACTAAAACGCGCATTCCTACGCAAACCAATACGCACTCTCCTACGTGAACCAATTTTTGGTATAGCTTTTGTCATATTTTATTATCTCATAAATATGAGTTAGAAATAACAAAAAGAAAAAAAGATACAAAGATATCCGTTTCAGGGTAAAATATATCCTTTACTTTAATTATTAATTATTTTATTTGGAATTTGGACGTTTCCGCGGGTACTTTTTTTACTTTTTAGAAAGTAAAGTTCTTTTTCGAAAGATTACCCCTGCCTTTGTTTATGCTTCGGATTGGAACAAATGACTCTAATTCGTCCACGCCTACGAATCAGTCGACATTTTGTACAAATTTTACGAACGGAAGCTCTTATTTTCATATTTCCGTATTCCTTTCTTAAACTATGAATCTAATCTTTGGGAAAAAATGAGTCTCTTCGCTTGAATTTTGGAACTTTGAATTTATTACCCTAGAAAAAAGAAAAACCTAATCCTTTGAATCTTTGGTATCCTTCAAATCTTCGGTATCCTTCAAATCTTCGGTATCCTTCGAGTCTTCGGTACGCTTCGAATCCTTATGGGGAAGTCTATAAATTATACGTCCTTTGCTTGAATCATAACGACTTACTTCAATTTTGACCCTATCCCCCATCAGTATTCGTATAGAACTAGACCGGATCTTTCCTGAAATATAGCCCAGGATGATGGTGTCATTCTCTAGGCGAACGCGGAACATTCCGTTGGGTAGGGCTTCCGTAACTAAACCTTCGAAAGTGACTTTTGCTTCTCTCGGGTTTTTTTTTTCTCTCCTATTTTTTTTTTCTGTCATATTTTTTTTTCCCTATTTTTCTATTTTGATTTTCAAATAAAAAAAAACGTTGTATTTTTATTTGAAAAATAGGAAGTTCGAGATAGAATTCGAGTACTATAGGAGGGGCGATTACCATATATAACATAAGACTTCTCCCCCAATTCTGTTTAGTCGAGCTTCTCGATCTGTCATTATACCTCGAGAAGTAGAAAGAATAGCAATTCCCATTCCGCCCAAAACTTTAGGAATTCCTTGATAGTTGGCATAAATTCGTAAGCCGGGTCGGCTGATACGCTTTAAAAAGGTTCTAGTTCTATATATTCCTTTTCTAGTCTTTCTCTTTTGATGTCGCAAAGTTGAAACCAAGAAATATCTGTTACTTTCCTGATGTTTCCGAACACTTTCAATAAAACCCTCTCGTAGAAGTATTTTAACAATGTTTTCGGTAATATTTGTAGATACTACTCGAACTGTTCCTTTTTTATTCATGTCCGCGTTTCTTATAGAGGTTAGTAAATCAGCAATAGTGTCCTTGCCCATAAGACTCTAATTCTAGGTTCCTCCTAATTTTTCTATAATCAACATGTTTTCTTTTTTTTTCTTTTACTTTTGGATTTTAAAGCATATACGTGAGACATAATCTACTAATTTTTTCTTTGATCTATATCTCGCCTACTAGTATTTATAGTACTTCAGGAGCTAATGAAACTATTTTAGTAAAATTCAATTCTCTCAATTCCTCGGCGATCGCGCCAAAAACTCGAGTTCCTTTTGGATTTCCTTTTTGATCAATGATAACCGCTGCATTGTCATCATAGCGTATTATTATACCGTCTTCGCATTTGAACTCTTTACATGTACGTACAATTACAGCTCGAATTACTTCGGATCTTTCTAGAGGCATTTGGGGCACTGCGTCTTTGATTACAGCAACAATAACATCACCAATACGAGCATATCGCTGATTACTAGCAGCTCCTATGACTCGAATACACATCAATTTTCGAGCTCCACTGTTATCTGCTACATTTAAAAGGGTCTGAGGTTGAATCATATTATTTTGATTTCAATTTGTTATTTCTATGCAAAAGGATGAAATAAATATTGTCTATCCATAAAAAAACCTGGTTTTTTTTATCTTCAATACTCCTTTTTTGGGATGCTATATCTCTAATCGAAGAAATTGACTTCGTATGGGCATTTTACTGGCAGCTATGGAGATAGCTGCTCTAGCTACAGTTTCGGATACTCCGCCCATTTCATAAAGTATTCGACCTGGTTTAACAACGGCTACCCAATATTCGGGGGATCCCTTTCCTGAGCCCATACGTGTTTCCGTGGGTCTTAGTGTAACCGGTTTGTCGGGAAATATACGTACCCATATTTTTCCACCACGACGTGCATATCGTGTCATTGCTCTTCGTCCTGCTTCTATCTGTCTCGACGTGATCCAAGCGGGTTCAAGTGCTTGCAGAGCATATCTACCAAAACAAATATGATTGCCTCGGCAGGATTTTCCCTTCATTCTTCCTCTATGTTGTTTACGAAATCTGGTTCTTTTGGGGTTATAGTCGATGGTTCTTTCTTAGTTCCATCTCTACTGCAAAACTGGACATGAGAGTTTCTTCTCATCCAGCTCCTCGCGAATGAAATGAGAAAGCGTGCAAATTTCTCTAATTCCATAATATTTTGGAATATTATGGATAGATGCACATTAATAGATAATAGAAAAAGTTAGGGTTTTTTTAATATTGAATTTGTTAAAATAGAAAAATATATAGTCAAGAAAGAAGATCTAGAATATATCTAGATGTGTGTGTCTATTTATCTATATTCTATATTTATAGATAATGTAATCTTTCTTAAAAAAAAAATCTCCTTATTTTGACTCTTATTGAATCGCGGGAAAGTATTCTAATTCAATAAAGATTTCGCGGGCGAATATTTACTCTTTCCTGTCTTATTTGTTAATTTATAACCTTACCAAATAAGGCAATTTTTTTGGTTTGTTCCGCCATCCCACCCAATGAAGTCTTAGGATTCTTTTCAATAAAATCCTATGCAGTCATAGGTTCTGTCGTTCCCACTACTTCTCCTTTAATGGTTAGGTCTGAATCCCACAATGGAGCTTTCCAAAAATTTCTTTCCGAGTCAATTTTCTCAGTTTTATTAACCCGGGCCGCTCTTTATTTTATTATTGCTTAAAATTTCTATTTTTTGTTTCAAGTTACGATTTCGAATTCTCTGTTATTTTTATTATATTGATGCTTTATCACATTGCCTTTTATGATGTAACTCATAGACCATACATATTGGAATCCTATATCTTTCTTATTCTTCTTCCTTCTTTCTATCATCCCTCCTTTTATCCACATCCCTTTAGTTTTGCTTCACAACCTAGAATCTGTTTTCTTTTTTAGAGAAAAAATTGCAGTTGCTACAACTATATGATAGATCTACTCATTTATGATAGATGTATTTATTCATATAGTGACTGTTTCTTAGTTAGGATCTCGACAATACGAAGCAATAGGTTGGTTATTAGTTAATTTTCTATAATTACTAAGTTTTTTCTTTTTCTATTTATAGTAGGGTTCAGTCAATTTTTTTTGAATCTCCATTTTTGACTCTAAAGAAAAAACTAACGAGTCACACACTAAGCATAGCAATTATATTAAAAGATTTATCAATTTTCATTAAATCTTATAGAAAGAGGTAGAATTTCTTCTTTTTTTTCAGGGATTTCAGGAAAAATAAGGCTCTTGTCTTTTTTTATTCTATCACTGAACAGAATGGGAAGACAAGGCTAGTTATTCTTCGTCTACGAATATCCAAATTTTTACACCTAATACTCCATAGATAGTTCGAATTGGATAGCAGCAATAATCAATTTTAGCGCGAATTGTTTGGAGGGGAAGTCTACCCTTTTTGATGCATTCGGCACGTGCAATTTCTTTCCCTGCGAGACGACCTGCAATTTTTACTTTTACCCCCCTTATATCTGCTTTTTTAGTTAATTCAATGGCTTTTTTCATTGCCTTTCGGAATGAAACTCTATTTTTTAATTGGAAAGCTATATATTCTGCAAGAATGTTAGGTTGTCTATAAGGTTCTTTAACTTTTTCAATAGCAATATTAAGTCTCTGGTTTACAGAATTAACTTCCTTTTGTAGATCTTTCTCTAATTCTTCGATTGCTCCTTTTTTCTTTAATAAATTGGGGAATCCAATATGGATTATGACGTGGATCGTATCGATTTCTTTTTGAATTTCTATACGTGTAATTACTTCAGAACTTGAGCCTGAGTCCATTTTTCTATTATGTGTAATTACTTCGGAACTTGAGTCTGATTCTATTTTTCTATTCGAGCCTTTTTTCCTATTCTTTTGTATATAGTTCTTGATACAATTCCGTATTTTTTTATCTTCCTGTAGACCTTCAGAATAATTTTTTGGTTGTGCGAACCAAAAGGAATGGTGATTTTGGGTTGTACCAAGTCTGAAACCGAGTGGATTTATTTTTTGTCCCATATTTTTCTATTCTATTTTTTTTTTACTGGGAATCGAAATCTAAGATGGATCTAAAGATTATTTCGATTTCTTTACTATATTTAGTACAATTGTTATATGACACATGGTTTTTTTTATGGGAGAACTACGTCCTCGAGCTCGAGGTCTGAATTTTTTCATGATAGTACTCCTACTGACTTCGGCTTTAGTGATGAATAAATTCGCTTTGTCGAAATCCCTGTAATGAGTAGCATTTGCTGCTGCCGAATAAACCAACTTTAGGATGGGATAAGATGCTCGATAAGGCATGAGGTTCAGTATCATAACAGTTTCCTCGTAGTAACGCCAGCGAATCTCATCAAGAACTCTTTGTGCTTTGAAAACAGACATATGGATGCGTTTTTGTGCTTTGAAAACCCGTTCGAACTTAAGTAGACGATCGGTTGGAACTTTCCTTGCGAGTTTCCTTAGCCCACTCTTCTTCTTCTTTATCCTAGGGGTATACTTTACCAGTTTGAAACTTGTCATAAATAAGGTTATTCCCCGCCTACCTTTGTTTTTTTTATTTTGAATCTTTCTATTCTGAATTCAGTTAACGACGAGATTTAGTATCTTTTCTTGCACTTTCATAACTCGTGAAATGCCGAGTAGGCACGAATTCCCCCAATTTGCGACCTACCATAGGATTTGTTATGTAAATAGGTATATGTTCCTTTCCATTATGAATCGCGATTGTATGGCCAACCATTGCGGGTAGAATGCTAGATGCCCGGGACCACGTTACTATTGTTTCTTTCTCCTCCTTCATATTGACCTTTTCGATTTTTGCCAATAAATGATGAGCTACAAAAGGATTCGTTTTTTTTCGTGTCACAGCTGATTACTCCTTTTTTCCATTTTAAAGAGTGGCATTCTATGTCCAATATCTCGATCGAAGTATAGAGGTCAGAATAAATAGAATAATGATGAATGGAAAAAAGAGAAAAATCCTTTAGCTGGATAAGGGGCGGATGTAGCCAAGTGGATCAAGGCAGTGGATTGTGAATCCACCATGCGCGGGTTCAATTCCCGTCGTTCGCCCATCGCATTATTGCAAATTCCAAAAATGCAATTTTCCATATTCCTAGTTACGTATTTACTTACGGCGACGAAGAATAAAACTATCACTATATTTTTTCCTTTTCCTAGTTCTTCTTCCAAGCGCAGGATAACCCCAAGGGGTTGTGGGTTTTTTTCTACCAATGGGGGCTTTCCCTTCACCGCCCCCATGGGGGTGGTCCACAGGGTTCATAACTACCCCTCTTACTACGGGGCGTTTACCTAGCCAACACTTAGATCCGGCTCTACCCAAACTTTTTTGGTTCACCCCAACATTACCCACTTGTCCGACTGTTGCTAAGCAATTTTGGGATACCAAACGGACCTCCCCAGATGGTAATCTTAAAGTGGCCGATTTACCCTCTTTTGCAATCAGTTTCGCTACAGCACCTGCTGCTCTAGCTAATTGCCCACCCCTTCCACGTGTGATTTCTATGTTATGTATGGCCGTGCCTAAGGGCATATCGGTTGAAGTAGATTCTTCTTTTCTCTCAAAAAACCCCTTCCCAAACTGTACAAGCTTCTTCCAAAGCATACAGCTTTCTAGATGTATATGACGATCTCTAGACAGATGGATCTTATATGAATCGTATGATGAAGTACCACATGAGTGGATATATAGGAAAGGAATCCAAATCTGCCGAATCGCTCATGTTATGATCTTCTACATCCTAGGTCTCCGCGTTCCGTCATCTGGCTTATGTTCTTCATGTAGCATTCAGATCGAATGACTCTATGAAATTACGTCGATACTTCCACATATTATGGGTAACGTAGGAGACATCCCTATTTTCCCCGGGGGGTCTTAATTACCACTGCTTAGCTTTCAATTCGCCTCTGACCATCAAATTAAATGTGAATAACCCGTCCTCCTCTCTTTGAAACAAGGGGCGCTTCCGGTTCTGTGCGTGCTTCAAACAATTTTGTCTTCTCCATATTACCATATCTCTAGAGTCAATAATTTTCTATGAGGAACTACTGAACTCAATCACTTGCTGCCGTTACTCAACAGTTTTCTGTTGAGGTCTATCCCGTAGAGGTAGTCAAATTGGATCAGTGATCGATTTCTAGGTTTCGTCGTAAACCTAATTGGTTACTTCCAATTACGTAAATCAATAGTTCAAACCGCACTCAAAGGTAGGGCATTTCCCATTGATATAGGAACTTTTGTACCAGAAACAATAGTATCTCCAATTAGAGCCCCTCTGGGATGTAAAATATATCTCTTCTCACCATCCCCATAGTGTATGAGACAAATGTATGCATTTCGATTAGGGTCGTATTCTATGGTTACGATTCTACCAGATATGTCTTTTTGATTCCGTCGAAAATCGATTTTACGGTATAGGCGCTTATGACCTCCCCCTCTATGCCTTGCGGTAATGATTCCTCTGGAATTACGACCTTTACCACAACGGTGCCGTCCATGGATCAAATTATTTCGTGGATTGGATTTCACTTGCCTGTCTACGGTTCCCTTGCGTGTGCTCGGGATAGGTGTTTTGTATAAATGTTTCGCCGTATTATTAAGTATTCTCCTTTAGTTTTTTTCTCTATCTAGAAGTGGAATAGAATAACCCGGTTGAAGGGTAATGATCATACGTCTGTAATGCATTGTATGTCCCAGAATAGGTCCCATTCTTCTACCCTTTCCGGGTAGTCGATGGCTATTCACAGCTACTACCTTAACACCAAAGAAGAGTTCGACCCAATGCTTTATTTCTGTCTTAGTGAATCCCGATTCGACATTAAAAGTATATTGATTCTTTCCCAATAAACGAAGACTTTTTTCTGTAAATACTGCGTATTTGATTCCATCCATAAATCGACTTTCCCTCCTATGCTCTGAGTTCCAGTATCGATAAGAATTCGAGTTCTTATTGTTCTTATGTTATGGTATGAATATACCATACCAATTCGTTATGTATGGATGATGGATGAGATTCCATGGATAGAGAGCCAGTTCCAATAGACTTATGGAACGTTCCCGTTCGCGTGCATCCAGCAGGAATTGAACCCGCAAATTTACCAATTATGAGTTGGGCGCTTTAACCATTCAGCCATGGATGCTTAACAGGGATCATCGTACATCGTAAATAACCCATTTTCATATAGAAAGACATATCATAGAAAAATGAAATCGAAAATATTCGGAGATGGCAAATATTCGGAGATGACTATGAAAACACCTCTCTGGATCCTCGAATTGAAAGAGAGATTGAGAGGGATCAAGAATCCTAATTCTCGCTATTTGGAATGGATCCAATTCTATTGAGTCTGACTCATAGTGATCATTTCTCTTTAGCAAAGAATGACCTTGGTTATCAAAGGATTGAACAACCGGGATCCATTTACTTATGATACCTAGTTGACATTGATAACAAGGATCTAATGAATTATGAGTTTAATAGATCCTCTTTAGCAGAAAGACGTATATTCCTTGCTCATTATCAGACAATCACTTATTCCCAAACCTCGTGTGGGGCTAATCGTTTTCATTTACCATCTCATGGAAAACCCTTTTCGTTCCGCTTAGCCCTATCGGGTATTTTAGTGATAGGTTCTATAGGAACTGGACGATCCTATTTGGTCAAATACCTAACGAAAAATTCCTATTTTCCTTTCATTAAGGTACGAGGGCTTCTTATTCCACAAGAACGAAAGCACCTTTTCATTCTTTCATATACTAGGGGTTTTTACTTGGAAAAGACAATGTTCCATACTAAAGGATTCGGGTCCATAACCACGAGTTCCAGTGCACTAGATCTTGTAGCACTTAGCAACGAGGCCCTATCCATTAGTATTCCACATAAGAAATCCATTATAGAAACTAATACAATTAGATTGGCTCTTCATAGACAAACTTGGGGTTTGCGAGCCAAGGTAAGACCGGCTCGGGATCATGGGACCCTTTTCTATCAGATAGGAGGGGCTCTTGTACAAAATAGACTTCTAAGTAATAACCCCATAGAATCTATCTATATAAAGATAAAGAGGCAATCGTGTCAGGAAGCGGGTTTTTCTTTGGCCAAAGGGTACTTCGAACTTGGAACGAGCATGAAGAGATTAACGAGACTTCTTTCTCTTTTGAGTTTTTCTGGCGGACCGGTCGCGCAAGATCTTTGGTCTTCCCCCGGAACCGATGAAAAAAAGTGGGTCGCTTCTTATGGACTCGCTCAGAATGATTCTTCTCTATCTATAGTTCATGGCCTATTAGAAGTAGAAGGTGCTCTGGTGCAATCCTTACCGACAGAAAAAGATTGCAGTCAGGTTGATAATAATCGAGTGCCATTACTTCGTCGGTCCGAACCAAGGAATCCGTTAGAAATGTTTTGAAATGGATATTGTTCTCTCTTTGATCAGGGATTGCTATATGAAAAGAAGTGGAGTTTGAAAAAGGGAACGGAATGGTCAAACCGGAACTGCTAGAGGAACGAATTTTCAATAGCATAACTTGGGCTCCTAGAATATGGCGCCCTTGGGACAATCTATTTGATTGCAGGGTTTTGTTCCGAAGCAAAGATATCCGCGGAGGCCGGTTCGTTCGTCCTATTCTGATATTCAGGACCAAGAGGTACTGGATTCTCTTTCGGATAGGCCCTGAAAGGAGAAGAAAGGCTGAAATGCCAACGGACCTCTGTCTATTCTCTAATTCACCCGATCCGATAGTACCCGTTTTTGGAACGTCCAGTGCCA